ATTTCGATTGAAATACCCATAAATGGTATTTTTCGTAGAAATAGTATTCTTGCTTATTTCGACGATCCTAAATACAGAAGAAATAGTTCAGGAATTACTAAATATGGGACTATAGGGGTGCATTCAATCCTCAAAAAAGAGGATTTGATTGAGTATCGAGGAGTTAAAGACTTTAAGCCAAAATACCAAATGCAAATGAAAGTAGATCGATTTTTTTTCATTCCCGAGGAAGTGCATTTTTTACCTGAATCTTCTTCCATAATGGTACGGAACAATAGTATCATTGGAGTAGATACACGAATAACTTTAAGTACAAGAAGCCGAGTAGGCGGATTGGTCCGAGTGGAGAAAAAAAAAAAAAGGATTGAACTCAAAATATTTTCTGGAGATATACATTTTCCGGGAGAGATGGATAAGATATCCCGACACAATGGCATCTTGATACCACCCGAAAGAGTAAAAAAAAATTCTAAGAAATCAAAAAAATTGAAAAATTGGATTTATGTCCAGTGGATCACACCTACCAAGAAAAAGTATTTTGTTTTTGTTCGACCCGTAATCATATATGAACTAGCCGACGGTATAAATTTATTAACACTTTTCTCACATGATCTGTTGCAAGAAAGGGATAATCTGGAGCTTAGAGTTGTCAATTATATCCTTTATGGAAATGGCAAACCAATTCGGGGAATTTCTGGCACAAATATTCAATTAGTTCGGACTTGTTTATTGTTGAATTGGGACCGAGACAAAAAAGGCTCTTCTATCGAAGAAGCACGCGCTTCTTTTGTTGAAATAAGTACAAACGGTCTGGTTCGAAATTTCCTAAGAATAGACTTAGTGAAATCCGATATTTCATATATCAGAAAAAGGAAAGATCCGTCAGGTTCAGGCTTGATCTCTAATAATGAGTCAGATTGCACCAATATGAATCCATTTTTTTCTATTTATTCCAAGGCAAGGGTTCCACAATCCCTTAGTAAAAATCAAGGAACTATTCGTACGTTGTTGAATAGGAGTCAATCTTTGATAATTTTGTCAGTATCTAATTGTTTGCAAATGGATCTATTCAACGATGTAAAAGATTTTAATGTCATAAAAGAATCAAGTAAAAAGGATCCTCTAATTGAAATTAGGAATTCGTTGGGCCCTTTAGGAGCAGCCCCTCAAATTGTGAATTTTTATTCATTTTCTCAGTTAATAACTCATAATCCAATCTCCCTAACTAAATATTTTAAACTTGACAATTTTAAACAGACTTTTCAAGTACTTAAATATTATTTAATGGATGAAAACGGGGGGATTTTGAATTCCGATCCATGCAGTAACATCGTTTTCAATACATTCAATTTGAGTTGGCATTTTCTACATCATAATTATCATCATAGTTATTGTGAAGAAATACCGACAAGAATTAGCCTTGGACAGTTTTTTTTTGAAAATGTATGTATAGCCAAAAACGTACCACACCTAAAATCGGGTCAAATTATAATTGTTCAGGTTGATTCTGTAGTAATAAGATCAGCTAAGCCTTATTTGGCCATTTCGGGAGCAACTGTTCATCGCCATTATGGAGAAATCCTTTACGAAGGAGATACCTTAGTTACATTTATATATGAAAAATCACGATCTGGTGATATAACGCAGGGTCTTCCAAAAGTGGAACAAGTATTAGAAGTGCGTTCGATTGATTCAATATCGATGAGCCTAGAAAAGAGAATTGAGGGTTGGAACGAGCGTATAACAAGAATTCTTGGAATTCCTTGGGGATTTTTGATTGGTGCTGAACTAACTATAGTGCAAAGTCGTATCTCTTTGGTTAATAAGATCCAAAAGATTTATCGATCCCAGGGGGTGGAGATCCATAATAGACATGTCGAAATTATTGTACGTCAAATAACATCAAAAGTTTTGGTTTCAGAAGATGGAATGTCTAATGTTTTTTCACCTGGAGAACTCATTGGATTGTTGCGAGCGGAACGAACGGGGCGTGCTTTGGAAGAAGCGATCTGTTACCGAGCCATATTATTGGGAATAACGAAAGCATCTCTAAATACTCAAAGTTTCATATCCGAAGCCAGTTTTCAAGAAACTGCTCGAGTTTTAGCAAAAGCCGCCCTCCGCGGTCGTATCGATTGGTTGAGAGGTCTGAAAGAAAACGTTGTTCTAGGAGGAATGATACCCGTTGGTACCGGATTCAGAGAATTAGCGCACCGTTCGAGGCAACATAACAACATTCCTTTCGAAACCCCCAAAAAGAATTTTTTCGAGGGGGAAATGAGAGATATTTTGTTCCACCACAAAGAATTATTTGATTTTTGCATTTCAACGAATTTACATGATACATCAGAACAAGCATTTATAGGATTTAATGATTCATAAAAGTGGAGTCATCCTGTTAATGTCATTTGATTTGGTAATAATAAAGATAATAACGAATAGAAAAAAATTAATGGCTTGGATCGTGTATCAACAGTCAATCCCCGTTAGAGGTAGAGGATAAGGTTCCATCGGAACAATTATTTATTTCTATTTCAGCTCGTCTCTTTTTTTTCTTAAAAAAGCGAGGAAGTGGGGGGAGAAATGACAAGAAGATATTGGAACATCCATTTGGAAGAGATGATGGAAGCAGGAGTTCATTTTGGTCATGGTACTAGGAAATGGAATCCTAGAATGGCGCCTTATATCTCTGCAAAACGTAAGGGTATTCATATTATAAATCTTACTAGAACTGCTCGGTTTTTATCAGAAGCTTGTGATTTAGTTTTTGATGCAGCAAGTAGGGGAAAACAATTCTTAATTGTTGGTACCAAAAATAAAGCAGCGGATTCAGTAGCCCGGGCTGCAACAAGGGCTCGGTGTCATTATGTTAATAAAAAATGGCTCGGGGGGATGTTAACAAATTGGTCTACTACAGAAACGAGACTTCATAAGTTCAGGGACTTGCGAACAGAACAAAAGACGGGGGGACTCAATCGTCTTCCGAAAAGAGATGCCGCTGTGTTGAAGAGACAATTATCTCACTTGCAAACATATCTGGGCGGGATTAAATATATGACAGGGTTACCCGATATTGTAATAATCGTTGATCAGCAAGAAGAATGTCGGGCTCTTCAAGAATGTATCACGTTGGGAATTCCAACGATTTGTTTAATCGATACAAATTGTGACCCCGATCTCGCAGATATTTCGATTCCAGCGAATGATGATGCTATAGCTTCAATCCGATTAATTCTTAACAAATTAGTATTTGCAATTTGTGAGGGTCGTTCTAGCTCTATACGAAATCCTTGATTAATAATAAGATAAATCAATTTTGGGGGGAACTCCATAGATTTAGGGAATTGGTTACTATTCCCGAATCGCACAAAAGAGATAAAAAAACAAGGGATATTGTAATAAGTTGGTATCAAAAATAGACAACTCAAGGCAAGTCGAAAAAAAGACAGTCGAATCAAAATAATTTCTTTTACAGTTCTATCTCTTTCAGAGGGCAATATGAATGTTCTATTATGTTCTATCAACACACAAAAAGGGTTATACGATATATCTGGTGTGGAAGTCGGCCAACATTTGTATTGGCAAATAGGAGGTTTCCAAGTACATGCCCAAGTACTTATTACTTCTTGGGTTGTAATTGCTATTTTATTAGGTTCAGCCATTATAGCTGTTCGTAATCCACAAACCATTCCTACTGACGGTCAGAATTTCTTCGAATATGTCCTTGAATTCATTCGAGACGTGAGCAAAACTCAGATTGGCGAAGAATATGGGCCATGGGTTCCCTTTATTGGAACTATGTTTCTTTTTATTTTTGTTTCGAATTGGTCAGGGGCTCTTTTACCCTGGAAAATCATACAGTTACCTCACGGAGAGTTAGCCGCACCCACAAATGATATAAATACTACCGTTGCTTTAGCTTTACTCACATCAGTAGCATATTTCTATGCGGGTCTTACCAAAAAGGGATTAGGTTATTTCGGTAAATACATTCAACCAACTCCAATCCTTTTACCCATTAATATCTTAGAAGATTTCACAAAACCCTTATCACTTAGTTTTCGACTTTTCGGAAATATATTAGCTGATGAATTAGTAGTTGTTGTTCTTGTTTCTTTAGTACCTTCAGTAGTTCCTATACCTGTTATGTTCCTTGGATTATTTACAAGTGGTATTCAAGCTCTTATTTTTGCAACTTTAGCTGCGTCTTATATAGGCGAATCCATGGAGGGTCATCATTGATTAGTTTTCGAAATAGTCTTTTTTTTTTAGCTTAGACCAAGGCAATGTATACATGGCTCAAGATAATCCACTTAGGGAACATAAATATACAAATAAAATACAAATAAGGAAGGTATATACTATCTAGGGAGTAAGAGTACTAGGAAAAAAAAGGATTACGATATTATATTAGGGAATTGTAAAAAAGAAGGAAAGAGATCTAAAAGATATTTTTACTCAAATTCTCTTTGGTCCATTTATACCTCCCGCCAATGAATATTCTTTTTTTTGTTTTGTTCATTTAATTCCAATATTCAATAATATAGGATATTAGGAGTCATAATCTGAATAAGAATTCTTATGGTATCCGTTTACGATGTAGTGATTAAAAAATGATCTTATATAGAATTATTCCCATTTTTTTCAGTTGATTTCATTCAATTCAACGGTTGAACAAAAGAAAAAAATAAAAAATTACATGAACTTTGATCAATCAAATATTGATATTTCTATGCAAGGATTCGGACTAATGAATTCGTCCATTTAGATTGATTGTCTCCGTGTGGGATAATGCTAAAAAAAGAAAGGGTTTACAAAAAAAACGAGAAAAGGGATTGGTTAGGGTAGAGTGGAGTCAACTAGATGTATTGAATCGAATTGCTATAAGATAAGACAACGGTTGGGGGTGTTTCGAAGAATGATTCTAGAATTCGATTGACTCCAAGATATGAATAATTGGTTTACGTTATGGAAGAAACACATGTATATGTTATATTAGATATTAACTAGTTATATAGGAACTAAAGATATATCTAATCCGCCCTACTACTTGTGAATTTAGATAGGGCTTCCAACGGAAGTCCTTCCGTTTCGTCTGTAATGTAATTTAGAATTGAATATTGAATGAATAGAGAGATTAAATCAAGAAAGAGAATGAAGAATTCATCAAAGAATGCTTTCGAAAAAATAAAGAAATGGAAGAATAAAAGGTGGATGGATAGGAACTAAAAAAGAGAGATTGAAGTAGTTCTGATTATTCAATAATATTATTACTTCAATTCGGAGTTTTTAGTTCCTTCGATTGGATAAATCTTAGCGATGGAATAATAAGTTATAATTCATTAGTTGATTGTATCATTAACCATTTCTTTCTTTTGGTGTGAGGAACTTATCATGAATCCACTGATTTCTGCCGCTTCTGTTATTGCTGCTGGGTTGGCCGTCGGGCTTGCTTCTATTGGACCTGGGGTTGGTCAAGGTACTGCTGCGGGCCAAGCTGTAGAAGGGATCGCGAGACAACCCGAGGCGGAGGGAAAAATACGAGGTACTTTATTGCTCAGTCTGGCTTTTATGGAAGCTTTAACAATTTATGGACTGGTTGTAGCATTAGCACTTTTATTTGCGAATCCTTTTGTTTAATCCTAAAAAAACTCCGTATTTTTTCGTATTTTAGTTACTTGGTGGACTTGCTGCTCTTGCTTTTTCGAATTATATGAAGCTTTCACTCCTATAATTACTTATTCGTTGGGACAATAACCCATGGGAAGGACTGATTTGAGGATGAGGCTTTAGCATACCGACTCGCCTTCTTCGTTCCCCTTCTTAGTCCCCAATGTCGAATGGAACTTTTTTTTAGGATTGTTACAACAAAGGAGGGATTTCTCAATTACTATAAAACTTGGTATCTAATTTGAATCTCATAAGTATGTATCCTTTCCTTCTTGTTGGAAATTTCCAAGTGAAAAAAAATATATATTTATTTTTAAATCAATATATTTTTTACTCTATTTAGAAACGAAATAGGAAATTAATAAAATTGAAAATAAACATATAAAATTAATAGAAAGATATAGATAATTAGTTTTATCTATAAAAGGAGATCGTATGAAAAATGTAATCGATTCTTTGATTTCTTTGGGTTACTGGCCATCCGCCGGGAGTTTCGGATTTAATACCGATATTTTAGCAACAAATCCAATAAATCTAAGCGTAGTGCTTGGTGTATTGATTTTTTTTGGAAAGGGAGTGTGTGCGAGTTGTTTATTTCAAGAATAAGTTGGATACAACCAACTGTACTTTTCTCGTTATAACTACGAAAAGGTACATGATCCCGCGAATTACTTCTGACAAAATGAAGAAATCATATTGAAGAACCATAGCATTTCGTGATTCATTGGTAAATCAACTTTGATTCTCTATCAACCAATAATGTGGGACCATTAACATGGTTAAAGCTAAACCGTTTGAAGTCCGGACGACGTAGCATGGTACTCTTTCTACTACTATGTTAATACATAAATCGTTTCAAATAGTTGGAATTTTTTTTTTCGATATAGAACACTCATGTCGATAAAATGATTTGAACCCTTTTTTTATACAATGCTGAATCGATGACCTATGTATAAAGTAAGAAAAATTCTTTGGATTTGAAAAAAAAAAAAAAAGAAACAACTTTGCTGACAATTATTTCTTTGGTCAGAAGAGTCCTCCGAATATTCTGGTCTTGGATTAATGATCAATTTTTTTTTTATTTTTCTTTTGGAATATGAATAGAGAATAAGGGGATAGGCTCATTACATTCAAAAAGATATATGGGAATTTCCCATAAAAAATTGCAATAATTGAGCGTTAGAGCCAAATGAATCGAAAGGTTCATGTTTGGTTCGGGAAGGGATCGTCGAAGTTTTGAAATGAATGGAAAGACAATCTACTTTCATTAAGTGATTTATTAGATAATCGAAAATATAGGATCTTGAAAACAATTCAAAATTCAGAAGAACTCCGCGAGGGGGCCATTGAACAGCTGGAAAAAGCCCGATCCCGCTTACGGAAAGTCGAAATGGAAGCGGATCAGTTTCGAGTGAATGGATACTCTGAGATAGAACGAGAAAAATTGAATTTGATTAATTCAACTTCTAAAAGTTTGGAACAATTAGAAAATTATAAAAATGAAACTATTCATTTTGAACAACAAAGAGCGATTAATCAAGTACGACAACGGGTTTTCCAACAAGCCTTACAAGGAGCTCTAGGAACTCTGAATAGTTGTTTGGACAACGAGTTACATTTACGTACCATCAGTGCTAATATTGGCATGTTTGGGACGATGAAAGAAATAACTAACTGATTAGTCCTTCTACTGTAGGCATTATTTTTTTTCTTCAAAAAAAAAAATAATTACGAAATACTCATGGTAACCATTCGAGCAGATGAAATTAGTAATATTATCCGTGAACGTATTGAGCAATATAATAGAGAAGTCAAAATTGTAAATACCGG